AACGATTCGATAGACGGCTCATTGGGATAGATATAGATGAACAATACCCCCCCTGGAACCGTATAGGAAGTTTTCTCCTCGTACGGCTCGAGAAAAAATGATTTAATTCGAAGTTTTGCCTATGTATCTAATTCTAATAAATAAGAAATTAAATGACAAATGGACCTATAAAATGAATATCAATTAGACTATGATTTCAGTCTTTTTCTTCTTGAAAAATGAAAAAGAAACAGTTCGTACTCATAACTCAAATCGGATAACTCTTAAATAGCTCAAAGGAAAATCTTTAGTCAATTTCATTTATTGAGTAGTCTTTACTCCCTTTCGTTTATCCCGATTAAACTATTTCAAATTCTATTTGGATTCTTTAGTCGGATCCAGTTATTGAGACTATCGAGAGAATTAACAATTACAAAGGGTGTTTCCTTGTTTTTAAACCCTTTATTCTTATTTTTAATCATTGGGTTTAGACATTACTTCGGTGCTTCTTAATCCTTTCAAAGTGGTAGCAACATACCCTTTTTGATTTCTTTCTATCATAGAATCCTATGGATGGTTGATTCTAGCATGATACACATTGAATCGAAATTTTTGGATCAATTTCAACAAGTTTTGCTTTTGAATTGGAAACTTGCTCGAATTGGATCCTTTCAATTTTCCATATATTTACGAAGTTGTTCCAGTTGATTGGCATTAACCCTAGATCCTTGCCCCTGAGAAATGAATTAATACTTTCTGTTCGAGCTCCATCATGGACTATTTACATTACAACCCGACAAAAAATGAAGGGTTCAAGTGTAACAGAACAAACAATGTCGAGCCAAGAGCACCTCATTCCTAGACAAATTTAAAATGATGGATGTAAAAATCCACAATGGGTCATATCCTTCAAGTCGCACGTTGCTTTCTACCACATCGTTTCAAACGAAGTTTTACCATAACATTCCTCTAATTTGGAACCGGTATACCGGTATGGAATTGATTCAATCATGGAATCATGAATAGTCATCGGTTCAGCTGTCCATAGACATCGTAATCTATACCTTTTCTTCTATATATGAATATATGAAACAAGATTTTTCTGAAAAAATCTTAGTAAGACAACATTTTGAACATATTTAACATACTAATTACTAATAGAATATATAGATAATAGAAAGAAAAAAGAAATCTATATATAGAAATATATAAATAAAATAATTAAATTAAAATAATATTAATTTATATTAATAATAATTATAGATATATATTAATATAAATAAAAATGAATAAGTTTTTGAATCTACATTTTCAAGTGACTTAATAGGATAAATTAAATGATTTTCTACTTTTTCAAAGATTCCAAATCATTAAAAATTTTTCTAAGTGAAATTCACTATTTAATTTAAATTAAACATCATTATTTAATTTGATTGGATTTGAAGAAAATTGGACAAAAAGCATCGCCTTTGATCTTTATAGGAAGATCAGTCTTTCTTTTTGAATTGACTCATCACTAATTTCAAATAAAAATTTGAAATAGATCAAAGAAAAAAAGAAAGAAATCCATTTTTTTTCATGAGAATGAGATGTAGAAAAAATAATGTAAGTTAAGATTTGAATTTTGATTTTTTTAATAAGATTACGAAAATCAAAATCGAAAAAAAAATAGGGAAGGTTTCTCATATCTATCAGATAGACTGAACAATTGTCACTGTTTGTTATAGATATAGTATAAATACCATACTATAGAACATGGAACTTGATCATTTGTTAATGAAATTCAAGCAGACACAGATGCTTAAATTTCTAATTAATATAGCCTATGCCTATCCACCCCCCACTTTTTTTTATATTATGATATAGTTTATATGGGAATAATGCAGTATAAAAAGTGGATCCGCGCTGGGACGGAAGGATTCGAACCTCCGAATAGCGGGACCAAAACCCGTTGCCTTACCACTTGGCCACGCCCCATTTCGATTGCTAATCGACACTAAGAAACAATAATACTGTTATTGGTTGTTTGTCAACTACAGCCCAAATAAATATCTAAATATATATCTAGATAGAGAATCTATCTATAGAATATAGATCTTCTATATCTATAGAATAATAGAATAGACCGGTACTAGGATTTTGATACATATAGATACAGAATTCAACTTAATTTATTGATCATTACATAGAATTCAATTAAGATATTGTATGAAAGTATGATTTCTTCTATTCTCCTTTGAGAATTGGAGAATTTTTGGTTGGATGGATTCAAAGAAAAGAAGGATTTTTGTCTATCTTACCTTACTTTCTTTTTCCTTATATCAAAAAGGCAACCAAAATGCAATTATCTCCAAGAACAAAATGTCTGTTATGCTTAATATCGTTAGTTTGATCTGTATTTGTATTAATTCGCCCCTTTATTCGAGTAGTTTTTTCTTCGGCAAATTGCCTGAAGCCTATGCTTTTTTGAATCCAATCGTAGATGTTATGCCAGTCATACCTCTGTTTTTTTTTCTCTTAGCTTTTGTTTGGCAGGCTGCTGTAAGTTTTCGATAAGATCCTAAATAATAATATCCTAGAAAATGCATGATTTCCTCGAGAAAAAATTCTAACAATTGATAAAATAAAATCAGATAAGTTTTATAGTATAAATCCCTGATTCATACATTGAAATTCGTGGATAGTCGCCATAAATCAGGCTTACCCCCATTTCCTCGTTTTTGAGCCTTCCAGCCATCCAGTCAAAGACCCTAACCCTATTAGGGTCTCTCACAATATCTAAATTTGGATATAAACGCAATTTTTTAATGAAAAACAAATGCATTTGTGACAATACATTTCTAGAAAAAACCTCATTTCTTGGTATCAAAATAGGATATGTGGTAGAAAAATGGAAGATCTATTTTCTTTTTTTTTCTAAAAAATCATCTTGGAGATTGTGTAATGCTTACTCTGAAACTCTTCGTTTATACCGTAGTGATATTTTTTGTTTCTCTCTTTATCTTTGGATTCCTATCTAATGATCCGGGGCGTAATCCTGGACGTGAAGAATAAAATACAAAAGGTTTCCTTGGTTAATTTTCAAATTTTCTTAGGATTTTATCTATTCACACGTTTCACTAAGATTTTCAAAATTTGAAAAAAAAAAAGAAATCAAAAATAATATAAATAAATTAAAGTTATATAAATAAATAAAGTCATCAACGGAAACGGAAAGAGAGGGATTCGAACCCTCGGTACGAATAACTCGTACAACGGATTAGCAATCCGACGCTTTAGTCCACTCAGCCATCTCTCCCGATTGAAAAAGAGAATTACTACATTACACATAATCTAAAGAGTTTTTTTTTATCTCTTTTCTTTCTCTATTCTATTATTTCTATATAGAGAGATCCACGAATCAGGAATTTCCTTTATCTAATATCTAAAAGATGGACTCGACCGCGCCAACAATCGAACTAAAAAAAATAACCAAGACCTCTTTGTGTTGATTTTGTTCGAAAGGCCCTTCTTATTCTCACGGCCCGGCCTGGTCAGTACCTAGCCGGGCTCTTTTTTTTTTGTTCCAACAAATTAGAATTATAGATAAATAATGATTTATCTGATTTGAAAGCAAAAAGGACTTTTTATTATATATATTATAATTATATTCAATTGAATATAAAATATTCAAGCAACGACAATAAAGAAGAAATACTATTTACATTCTTTTCTTGTTATACTTATTCTATTTTACCCGAACTAAAAAAGAAACTATCAATTCTTCCACAATACATTTTTTCCGTTATGATTTTAGTGTTTTTTTGATCCGTATCTAACTTCTTCAGCAAAAGAGAAAACTTTATTTATTTAACTTTAATTTCAATTTTGAATTAAATTTCAATAAATATTTAAATAAATAATTAAATGGAGCCTCTTTTCCAAATCTCATTAAATTTGAATCTACTCGTGAAAAAGTCCAGCACTCTACATTTTGACAATTCTTTGATAATCCTATCTTGATCATGCTCAATTATCTTGCTAGACAAAAGGTCCATTTGTATACAATAATCATATTGTAGCGGGTATAGTTTAGTGGTAAAAGTGCGATTCGTTCTATTAACCCCTAATAGTTAAAGGGTCTTTCGGTTTTATTCATATTCCGATCAAAAACTTTATTTCTTAAAAGGGTTTAATCCTTTACCTCTCAATAAGAAATTCGAGAAAAAAATACGGATTCTCGTGATTTGTATCCATGAATCACTTATAAATTAAATGGAAAAGTTGGATTATGAAATTGCGAAACATAATTTTTGAATTGGACCAAGACTTACAATTGAATAAGTATGAGTAAAAGATCCATGGCTAAAGATAAAAGATCGATTTCTAATCGTAACTAAATCCTCCATTTTTTCTTTCTAAAAAAAGAAATTGGAGCAAAATAGCTATTCAGCGATGACTTTGGTTTACTAGAGACATCGGCGTATTGTTTTAGCTCGGTGGAAAAAAATCCTTTTCCTTAGGATCCTCTGAAATAGAAATAGAGAACGAAGTAACTAGAAAGATTGTCAAAATCACCTTCTCCTAGAAGGATCATCTAGAAAGCAATTCATTTTTTTGTATTCAAATAAAAAGCTGACGTAGGTGTTATGGGTATAATTTTGTTCATTTTGTTCACATCTTAGATCTAAGAATTTACTCTCCTTCCATAAAGGAGCCGAATGAAACCAAAGTTTCATGTTCGGTTTTGAATTAGAGACGTTCAAAGCACTGAATCGACGTCGACTATAACCCCTAGCCTTCCAAGCTAACGATGCGGGTTCGATTCCCGCTACCCGCTTTTTCTTTTTTTCTAAATATTCTATTAGAATTCTATTCTAAAATATAGATAATATATTTTATTATGATTTGAGATTTCATTACGGTTAGTGAATCATTGAATATACAATTCCAAAAAAGATTTCACGTATAATCCGACTTTTTTGTTTTCAACTCAAGAAAAATCAAAATACGAAAAAATAAGAATAAACGGCGTCCATTGT